GCTCCCGGTGCGACTTCATAAAAAGCAATCAAAGATAAGATCGAAGAGAATGAAACGCACGTAGTGGTCATTATAGCGGTTCCTTCTGATCCTAGAAAACGTCCGAAAAAACCTGCTACGGAACTACCGAGCAGGGGCAAAAATACGATAAGTAGATACATAATTTCGAGTGTGATCAGACAACCAAAAATCAGACAATGACAGAGCGGCCTGTAATAAGTGCCAGACCCTCAACAAAAGAATGGATTAAGGTGATAGAGTGTTATCAGGAGACGCTAGGTTTCGCTTCGGAATTGAAAAAAAACTGCACTTTTTTCGTCAGCGCTCATCAAGTTATTGTTTGATCTGCCGCTGTTAGAACACCACAATATTAGTCCTTTTGGGGTTAATGCTCTCAACGGTGAATCGATCATTCGATATCCTCCTTTTTTTCCTTTTGTTGTGAGAACGGAATGGAAGAAAAGTAATGAAACCCGCGATGGCTACTGAATAACCTCCTTTGACTTTATCAATAATAAAGCCTTTTTTTTACCTTACCTTTGTATTCGTTCGCCAAATCTTGTTCAGTTTCATCCAAGCTCTGAATCTTCGTGGAAGAAGAAGAAGCGGTTCACCAGCCACTACATCTGTGGATCCCACCAAATCATTAAACCTGGCGCTCTTTGATCAGTGATTCGCCGGCCACTAGATCGATGAATAATATCTCCAAAATCTTCTTTTTGATCAGTGATTCACCGGCCACTAGATCCAGGAATCCCACCTTATTCTCAAACCTGGTGGCTCGGTTGATTGGCACTCCTGTAGGCTCATCTTGCATACAATTAATTTTTGGGGTGGGGGTCCCAGGTCCTGCATCCACCAATAACATTTCTTCCCCTAAGCGTAAAACTTCAGATTGTAAGGCCTTTCCACTACATAAGAATAAACTTGAATTACATCTTGGAAATGATCGACTCAAATAGATGCTCATCATAAGCTTTTATTTTCCTCCTCTTCCTGTTCTATTGATCAAAAGAAAGGCACACTTATCTCCGAAATCGGACATTTGCCGAGTTATTATCCGTTCTCCGCCTTTTTATATTATAGGAGATATTTACCATATTAGACTCTGCGCTCTCCAAGACTCTGCCACTCTTACTCTTCCACTTGACAGGTACGGATATATTGGACTCATAGACCGAGCTGCTTTCTTTATGCAAGGTAATATAGGAATCATTCTATTTGACCCACTACGGTCGTGACAGGTTTAGCATTGTCGTCAACTAGGAAGACATCAGTCAGCTTCCCGCCAATGAAAGCTGGTGACTTCTGTTCCAACTGAACTGGGAACAGTCAGGTGCCACCCATTGGACGCATGAGCCAATGTTCTACACACAGAAGGACTGCACATACACAAACAATTAAGAATCCTAGCTGCATCTCTCACTCTTGGCCTCTTATCAGAGTCTGGGTGCACACAAAGAAGCCCCACCATGAGCATCCTCTCCATCTCTAGTGCATCAACCTTGGATCAGCCCCCGAGAAACAAACAGCATCCACAGAAGCGAAAGATATGATTGTATTGACTCAGAAGATCAAAATTTTATCAGAGAAACCAACCAAAAGAGAGAGAAAGCTTCTTCAAGAATGGGTGATCAGAATCAAGAACCCATTGATGCGCAAAACCCGTGGAAGTTACAAAAAGCATGGATCGAAGAATATAGTTCATTTGCTTTTTTTAATTAATTGTGCTGTGCCTAAATTTCGCCAGCCTAAAGAGGCTGTGCCGGGCTGTGCACTTTCAGCCCATCACATCAAGGTGACAGGATTCGAACCTATGGCCCTCTGTACCCAAAACAGATGCGCTGACCAGACTGCGCTACACCTCGTCTCACCCCCTCAGCATATAGATCCACCCGATCGATGAACACTCGAACCGAACTCGCCCATCCTTTTTTTTGGGCATAGGGACGCGAGAACCTAATCAACCGCTTTTTTTAGACTGCCTCCACTCCAGCAAGACAAGATAGGGCGACGCCAAAAAGCCTTATAGTGTAGTGCAGGAGCGCTCACATTTGATTTTGGCTTCCTCTTTAATTAACTTTAATTTAAGAAAACCCGGCTCGGCTACCTGTCCTTTGGACCCAAAGCCCGCTTAGAAGTGGATTCGAACCACTGACACAAGGATTTTCAGTCCTTTGCTCTAACCAGCTGAGCTACCTGAACCACTTTCCTAAAGTATGTTTTCTTCATCGAATAGCGCCCTACCTTACTTACCACTTGACTAGTCAGGGAAAAGCCCTTTACTAATAACAAGCTTTACTAATAACAAGAAAGAAAGGGTTTTTTTCGTTCGTCAAGCTTTCGAGCAGCTCTTTCAACTGCCGCCTAATCTCCTCCCTCTCCCAACATGCTCAAGAACCGAGAGCCGCCCAGCCCAGGGACTGCCGGAGGGAGCTTGCTTATAAAAAGAAGATAGGCCGGTCAAAACAACGCGCAACGGGCTCTCCGCTCACTAAGTAGTGCTATTCTGTCCTCCGGGGGACTCCACCAACACCAAGAGGTTCTTTCTCTCACGTAATTTCGCCCGCCCGTTCCACTTCCGTGCCGGAGGAAATGGGATTCGAACCCACACAACAACGACCAACTCTAACTGTCGCCCGCTAAACCACTTAGCGACCAGTATTTCTTCTCACACAGTACAGTACCAATCGCTACGAGATTCTCTAATAGCTTCAATCGCATTACATACAGTGATTCAAAAATCAAATGCAACATTGCGCAGCGCAAAACCCGTCTCAAGTGGCTTGGCTAGGGGGCGGAAAGGACGAACTTCATTTTGAAGCAGCGGGATATCTTTTCATTGCTAAGACCGCCTCATTTCTCAACCGGATTCGCATTCGCTACCTTTTTAGTCTCCCTACGCAATTCTATTAGGCACCTTTTGTTTTGTCCTTGCTTTCTCGATCAAACTCTCTGACGTCGAAGAAAGACTTCGAGGAGCTTTGAAATACTTTATTTTTTTACACTTAACACCAAGCCGCCAATCTTGACTTAAGTAAGTACAAGCAAGGCAATGGACTCTATCAAGAAGGTATGGAACTTCTCGACGCACCTCTTGAAATTCCTTCTTTGCCACATCTCTCTTAGCTTATTTTATAAATAGTTAGCGGTTAGAGGGAAGGATCACTCCTAAAAGCAGCCTTTCTCTTATATACGAGAGCACTGCTGCCACTTCAGAAGGAAGCAAGCTAGGGACTTCTTTCTGTCGATACCTTTACTTTAGAGAATGAATGAATAGGGGCGAAGCGGTTGAATTGGCTTCCATCGAGAGATTTCCTCTGCCTCTTATCTTATCTTTCTATTTTAGGCACTCGAAGCATATTGGAAAGTTTCCAGTAGAGCGGGAAGAAGGCTTAGTCAAAGACTTTCAAGAGCTTGTAGGAGGAAATTGATCAAAGGAAAGGGAAGAGCCCGGCAAAGTCCGAAAAAAGAGATTGAATACCCGGAATTCGCCGATAAACCCCTCCCTTTGAAGTAATTCACTATTTGAAGCCAGAGGTTCCAAGTCCGTAAGCTACTCTGATTGAACTCGACATCAGTGATTTCGAGCGTTACTGAAAAGCAAAGGCATTTTTGAAAAGACCCTACTACTAAACTAAGGTTCTTTTGAAGATTCCTTTGGTGGTCACCGGTGGGTTAACGATAGAAATCTGTCTTGGTGTTCATCACCTGGTTAAACAGGTTGTAAAGTTAGGCCGTCGATCAGGGTGGCTGTATGTTGCACTTTACTGTAAACAAGCATCAACATACATGCTTGATGCACTATTCTTCTTCTACTCACCCTAAGAGGTTGACCGAACTATCTGTTCCCATCTCTCTCACGAGGACGGGACTCCCAAGGATCATTCCCCCGTTTCACCGTAAGGTGATCCGTAGGCGTGATGATCGAGCAGATATAGTAGTCAAGTTGTATCTTTCTTTACTATAGCAATAAAAAATTGGCTAAGCTAAGAAAGTGGATAGATCAACTTTCTCTTCTATCTCTACTCCCCCTTCTAATGCGAAGGCCTTGGCTACCGATGCTGCGAATTCTTTTTTTATATTTAAAGAATTACTGCAAAGGTATGTTCCGTCTATCTCTAGTATTCCTTTGCTACAAGGAATGACTTGGGATCCGATCCGACCTGGAAGGCCACACCATCTAAGATGAAGCCTATCCGATTGAAGGGCTCTCGTCGTAAGAAAGGAGTTCCATCTGTCTTCCGAGCCTTCCCCTTTGAAATCCATTCAAGGTTGGTTTCAACTTGCTGAGTCTCGGAATCAGTTCTGTGGGCGTCAACAAGCTAATTGGTTAGGCGCGTTGTGGTTTCCTTGGACGAGGTATTTATTGTTTTGACCCTAACAACGAACTCATATCGCAGATAGGTTTTTCTTCATTTGAGGAAGCTAAGCTGTTAGAGTCGGACATCCTTGTCCAGAGTTTGCTGAGGTTATGCCCAGCCTCGGCCGACTAGGTCAGTCTATAGAGGGTGGGGGGAAGCGTAGGATATTTGCCATAGGTAACTGGGTTATCCCGCGTGTTTTACATCCCCTTCATAAGTGGTGTATGACGGTTCTGTCGACACTCCCTATGGATGGGACTGGGACTTTCAACCAAACCGCTCCGGTGGAACGGTTGGCAGGCTCATCTATAACGTATTCTGTAGATCTTAAGGAAAGCAGACGGGGAAACAATCAATAAGCTTCCTGCCTGGTATCTGATTGGATGCACTGGCCAGGCTATCTCATAGTCTGGTACTCACTGCCAGTAGACTGAATCAGGTAGACAGTCAGCTCTCTTACAGCCGGTTACTGCGATTGATTGGGGAGAGAGTGCTAGTCTAACTGCCGGTACGGGTATGCTAATAGATAGAGGATCCGCCAGTCCTAGAATCTGAAAGTAGCTTGTCTGCCGGACTGGCTGCTTCATTGAATGTGTCGATCTTATTCTATATAAGGAGTTGATTTGCATCCTTGTCCGGCAGTTAGCTAAGCGAGAAGCTGTGATCGAGGAAGCCCCGCCCAGTAGTGCCTCTACTCTACTAGTCCTAGTACTAGATACTAGATAGACAGGCCGATCACCGGTGGCATAAGATCCTTCTCTGCTTGTCTAACTCAAGCCAGATAGCAGCAATCACTCGAAATAGTCATATGCGGAACACATGCAAGTCCAGATTGAAAGATAAGAGAGCAAAGTCTATCTCTGAAGACCAAAAGGAAATGTTGGGGGGACAGGTCTCTAGGGAAGAAATGCCAGAGGTCTAACCTAACCGTTTGTTTCATGCAGTGAAGCGGGCTAGAGCCAGAAGTACGGGATTGTTTGAAGGCCTTTCCGGTTTCACTAAATAGTCAAGTGAAGGAGACCCACATGCCCACTTCTCCTTATAGACTCTTCACAGTCACAAGTAAGTATGAGGGATCCGAGATCTTTTCAAACAACAAGAACGGAACATCAGGACTTTTTCTAGTTATACTTCTCTAGACAAGCTAGGCTCGCCCACCGGTAGGCTAAGAGACTTTCAGAGCTGAATTTAAGATGTTTATTGCTTTCAGCATGCTTTGCTTCAAAACAGAGAAGAGCGGAAACAATTGAATTACCCGAGGCTATCCCAGTTCCAGTTTCGCTAACACGAGGAAAGTCTGTCTTTTTGGCATAAATATGTCTTCTTCTTTAAACCCGGAAACTCTTCCTTATAGTCTACCTACGCAACTATTTTGAAGTGAAGCAGGCTTCAAAGCATTAAGGGCTAGGCTTGCTGCTGGGGTTGGGTTGCCAATATTTAAGAGCTCGGCCTTGAGCCCTACCTAAATCAATTCCCTTGCGCCTAGGTCTGGGATCGAGCCCTTGGCAAATGCAAATTAGGTATTAAGTCATAGATGCGCCTTTCGACTGGCATTCCGTCCTCCAACACCAACTGCTGAAATAGCTGCCCCCAACTGATTCAATGTCACTTGGTATCGGATCCTTCCTAAATTAATTTCCCCTTCCGAAATCTATGATTCTTGGCTACTTGATTAGGCATTTCCATCTCTCAGAAAGCGCTTTAGCTTAGGGCTGATCTTCAAAGCTCCTTACTTAACTTAACTTATTTTTTTTTATACCGCAAGTGACGAACTATAGCCATTCGCGGTCACCGCTGTCCTACTTGACTTTTTTATTAAACCTCACCCGGAAAGCGAACCCAAGGCAAATCTCGCCCCATCAAGCATTTTCACTCGAGCGCTGACCAAGAGACAAGACTCACCAGACTCCATTGCTCCTAAGGCTTCTAGAGAGTCTGACTAATGGCATACTTTCTTTTTCAGTCGAATGCTCCTGGGCAAAAGGAAGATGACATAGACTATGCCTTTTATTCTATTCAAAAGAGCCATCACAGCTTATGAAAGAGCAGCTTGGAAATGGCTAATTAGTTTAAGGTACTGACCAACTGAGACGGAGAGAGCCCTTTTTCAGTGTTGTCGGAATAGGACCTTTTGGTGGTTTGGTTTAAAGGGCATTACATTAGGACTTTAGTCAAGAGAGTACGACTTTGGTTCTGTTCGCAGATCAGGAACATTCCTTGGCTGCGAGTTAAACGATCGAACATCAACAACGGCAGTCACTTTACTAAAAACTAGAATGATAGCAGAATGGCTTCAGGAAACTGCTAATAGACGAGTAGAGGGATTGGAATGATTGCAACACCCTCACTTCCAAGACTGGACGGTTACCTTAAAAAAAGAGGAAGAGAGGGAAAGGCCCCACGCGGTTAAGAAGCTGACAGAGAAGCTACTGAGCATGGACATCCTCACTGACTGAGCGGGATCAGAATTCCCACTAGAGAAGACGGGAATCGAGTCAGGGGTCATGTCCGGCTTATCCCCGTCTTGTATTAGTGAGAGACGGAACGGACCCCTTCTTTCTTAATCAGACGATTTCTCGCCTCTCATGTATGATTTTGATTAAGGTGTGGTATTAAGTACTATACTAAACTAATAGTGAGTCTCAATCGACTGAAACCTTCACTCCACAATTCCTCAAAGAAAGCAAGCAGCAAGTCAGTCTGCGCATAGCATACTCTCTCAGTTCTTCTCCTTTGAGAACCAGTCGAAGGGGAGTGGGCCAACTCGAAATGGACCAATTCGAGAAAAGGGTCAAGATATGGTGCTGCGGTCAAAACAAGGAATGCTTTAACCATTCAGCCACAGGTTTGGTACGAAAGCCCTCCCTTTCAAGTAAAGGGGACGATCCATCCATTTATTTGTATTTGCCCAATGCTTGAAGATCGATCGTCACAGGGGCGTGCTAAGCCCACAAGATCTTAAGCCAGTGGGCGCTTCCAGTTAGGCGGCTATAGGAAATCTCCCCAAAAAGCTTTCCAACTCGCGATTTAACGAAGAAAAGGAGGCTTTCAAGCGGTTCGGCTGATTCAATCCTGTCGCAATGGAAAGGAAGTGAAAGTCACTCGACCGATAGAGAGAGGAAGCGAAACGACCACGGTCATTCTCTAAAGAAAGAGGGACCTTCTCTGGTCACTGACACCATCTTTCTTCGATCGACCGAAGCAAGAGCACCAACCAAGTTTAGTCGCAGCAGCCACAAGAGCCTCAGGCGAAGCTAGCTCGTCAGGTGAGGCCTTTTAAGTAAGTATAAGTAATTCCTGCCACCGACCGGACGTCCGATAGAAAGTGAAGTGCGTCTAGCCATTGATGGATCCACACCCGAATTGCTTAAATCTAGTATAGTGGGGCTTCTTCCGATGTCGAATCGGGCGAAGGATAACTTAGTGCCAGAAAAGAGGATCCTCTTTCGAAGGTCAGGGCGATAGAGAGACTGGCCAAGCTCCCCAACTTCGTCAGCGGACATAGCTTCAGAAGAACTCCCCAAGGTTAAAGAAGCCCTGCTTGACCTCCTTCCCGAAGAGAGGCGGACTGGCGTGGCGATCAACTGAACTGCCTTAAGATACGAATGATAGCCCGTAACAGACCATTCTCGGGGCACAACAGGCGATTCGATATTAGCTGATGTAGATGAACTAGAAGGGCTTACGACGAATAGGCTCTTTGATGGAATAGTAGATGTCGGCATTTCAGCTCCTAAAGGAAACAACAGTATTAGATTTTTAAGGTGCAAGGATGGCTTCTTTTGAAGAGTTTGAGGAGCGAAAGCCACTCGACCTATAGAATAAGGAGAGGAGCGAAAAGGGTATTTCCTCGATGGGACGAAAGAAGCAAAGAGCACTACTTCTCAGAGATAGAGTTATTGGCTAAGAAAGCAGTCTATAGTGAAGTTTTAACAAGTAAACTGCCCTTGCGGTTCGAAGGTGCCATCCATGGGTATCTGGCGAAGAACCGCCATCAACCTATCATGGACAGGGGCTAACAACCTCTGATTGACGTAGTTTCCTATGCTTTAGGGTGGGTTGATAGGGAAGAATAAAAACCGAAGATGAGTGATCTGCCCCAGTTGATGAGCCAGAAGTGGGTGAACCGTAGTTTAACCCGGATTTCGATATCATAGAAGTACTAAATACGAGGTGATCCTGTAATTATGATAATAAAAGTGCGCCCTTCGTTGCGAGGTGAATTAGACCATAAGATAGGTACCGGAGATGTGGAAATAGGAAATGGGACCTGGTCTTTTTACCGACGAAATGCGTAGGAAGTGGTGATGCTACGTGCAATGTTCTTGAAGGATGGTCTAAGACTTAAGAATTCCATTCCACCTGAGGCAAGCTATGGCGGGAAGTCTATTTTATCCCCAACTAATTAAATTACCTGAATAAATCGAAGAACCTAATGGATCGAACTCATAGGTTCAATTCCTTTTCTTTCTTATTTAAGTTAAGTAGCTGCCCTTTCTGTCTCACTTGATGAGGATTTCAAAGCTCTTCCTTCGTCCTTCCTTGGGTGAGCTGACGTTCTTGCTGTCTCACTCAAACCTCTTGCTTTTTCTTCTTTGTCTGGCTCTTGAGTAGGCCAAGTAAGTAGGCTATGTTTTCCAATTTTTCCAGGAGATCTAGAACCTTTTCCGGTTTTCTCTTGCTTGATTCGCTTCAATGCTTTTTGGTTCTTGCTTTGTACCTCGTAAAATAAAAAGAATAAATAAATGTCTAAGTCTTCTATTGGTCTATGAGTTGATGGTGGTCTAATAGACCTAGGGGAACCCAGAAGTGCTCGAAGTCTTCAAGTCCATCTCTTACCCAATCCTCAATCAAAGAGCTTCACTTAAGCTAAGCCTCCAAACTAAGGGATGAGTTGAGTGAAACTTATTTACCGAAAAAAGTACTAATCTTCCTTCAGGTGGTGAAGTGACTGCTGTTGAAGTAGATCGAGTCTATGCTTTTCCTGGTCTAGCCCCATGCTCTCTTTTCAAAGTAGTAAGCGCAGGAGCTGCTGTCGATTCTTCTATCATTCGAATTGTTTCAGTCTTGTAGCGAGGGCCTGTCGATCGAGTCAATGTCTTTCCGGTTGTGTAAGGGCAGTCACTGCAATCAGAAAACAAAAAAATTCCTAGCTTGGGGTCAGGAGTTATAAAGTCTAAAGAAAAAGGAAAAGGGTAAAACCATATCTTACTGAAGAATCTGACTGAATGAGGATCAGAGAGCTCTTTATGTGGTCTCACTTTACCACCATATGAAATGCGCGAAACTTCGATTGGTGGAAGCCAGTCCATGAAGATTATCCCTTTTCTTACGTGCAATTCCCCTCTTTCGGTAAGCATCCAGTATCTCAGCAAATGAACATTTCTCTAAGCTTCTCCTGTAGCGTAGCTTATACGTCGTTTGAAAGCTGCTTCAAGGATCCAACGAATAGCTAAGGTTCGTTGACGATCCCTGGCTACAATCCCAGGGGCATCATAAATAGTACCTGCCACTCCTACTTTTTCCACTTCGCATATGGGCTTTATATTCTCTACGGCGTCAACCATAAGTTTGATTACATCGCGTTCAGTTTGAGCTGGGAAGTAAACTAGGTTTTGCTATTCCTTCTCGAGCTTCTATTTCATACCTTAAAGGAGATTCGGGAAAAGATAGAATAGAAAGACGTGTTTCCAGAACAAACAAGATACGGGTTGAGAGGGGGAAGTTAGCAAAGTTAGACAAGATTGGAATGGGCATAGGAACATGTATTGATGTACCAGATCGGCTAATGCTCCCAGGTTGATGCAATGTATTCCACCAGTTGACTGAAGACTTTATTATTGGTATATCGATCGGTCCAGCACGGATTGAAATAGGAGCCGGTTCGACAGGAAGCTTTTGAAAACGCAGTGCACCCAGGTAAATCAGAAACGAGATGAATACTGAGGTTAAACGAGCATCCCACACCCAAAAGGTGCCCCACATAGGTCTTCCCCGAAACCCCCCAGTTACTAAGGTAAACAACGTAAAAAAAGCACCCATTTCTGTACCGGTTCCGGAAGAGCGAAGAAAAAGGGGATGTTTTGTTAATAGGAATAAGAAAGTGTTTATAGCCGTAGCGATATAAACAAGAATACTCATCCGAGCCGCAGGAACATGTACATAAAGAATACGAGAATTTCCACCTTGTTGAAGATCTAATGGTGCTACCCGAAGACTTAAATGAATAGCCATCGCTGTTAAGAACAACCGAGATCCAATGAGAATTAGCGCACAGCTTCTGGTCTTTGACATCAAAAAATAAGGTTGTAATAACGATAACGAAAGGGACATCTGATAATTTTGTCCTAGCTAGTGGAACAAGAAAGACATGGATCTATATTCAATACGCAATCAAAGGATTTCTCCCAACCAACGAATAATTCCCCCTGCTTAGTTTTCGCTCCGCTCGTGCGTGGCACTCCTTGCTGGCGGAGCGGCATACCGGAAAAAAGAAAAAGAAAGAAGAGAGAGCCCCCCCGACTCTACTATTATCATCTTTCTAAAAAGAGATGGTAGTAGTGAAGGGCTCTTCTGACCTGTCGATATGGAATACTGTTTCGGGTACCAAAAGTTTCGATTTGATTTAGATGATTTTTGTACGTTTTTAAAGAAAGTGCCTTCCCCTCCGGATAAAAAAGAAAGCCCCGTATCTGATCTATTTTTTCTAAGACACTTTGACGAGCATACCCGTCCTCAACAAGTGCTGCTTCGATATGTTTTTCAATTGGAAGTTGAGTCTGAACAAAGGAGTCCACATGTGTTTCGTCATACACATAACCCAACCAATTTCCCCTTAAGCGCTAATTTAGGTCTCTAAGACGGGTGTTGTCATCGAGAAGCGGAGGCTCCAGTTCGGGAATAAAAAAAAGAAAGGCAAGGCTGTAGATTTTCCGGTGCTCCAGCCTGAGGTTCTGGAGCCCCCCCGGGGTAAGCGAGCGGATTAGGAAGGGGGTGGGCAACCTCTTCCTCCTCTTCCCCTAAAACGTCGAGGTCGAAAGAGGTCCAGCCCGAGCTCGAACCTTCGTGTGAACCCACACCCACTATGGAGTTGGATCCACCGGACGAATGGCTAGTAGTGGGAAGTACAGGGGAGACGATAATATCGAATAAAACCGAATACAAGTTATAAATGGTCAAGCTATATCTAACAAAAAGAAAAAGAAAAATGGAGCCTTTCACTAAAGAAAGAGCCCGCTGTAACTGGGGCTTTGTTATATAATATAACTGAAAAATAGACGAACTTGGAGACCCAAAGGGAGGTAGTGGAAGAAAATAGAAATCAAGAAGAGGAAAAGGCATGACCAGAAGAATTGTGTGAAATAAGTGAATTTATCCAGTTGAGGCATGATTGAAGATTCACAAACTAATAAAAAACCACAGAAAATAAACCATTTATCGGGAGCAATATCAACCAACTACCTGCTCTAATAGAATTTAATTCCATAAACACAACGCGAAGAGACTTTACTGAATGACTTGATCGATCGTACTAGATAGATAGGTATCAGAAAGACCATAATCCTTTCATACGCTATTTCTAGGGAGGCCTTCTCATACCCAGTTAACTGATTGAGGAGTCTTCCCGGATAAAGAAAGGGCACCGATCTGACTGACTTATTTAGAAAGCTAGAACGGAGAGGGAACACCCGGTTAAATATAGTTTGCTGGTACAGAATCCGTTGCTATTGTACTTGGCAAGTAAGCCCAGAAGGAAGAAGTCGTAGCTGCTACCGCTACGTGGGCTTCGCTTCTTCTTAGTCTGCTCGAAAGGAAAGCCAGTAACTCTAGAGTAGATAGAAAGAAATAGAATCGAGTATGACAGAACCAGTAGCTTTGAACTTGAGCTTGAACGTCTTTCAGCTCTCACGACCCAGCTGCTATTGAATCCGCTTAAGGAGATGCCGATGAGGGTACAATAATAGAGAAGAGAAAATAATTAGCTTTGGTTCAGAGCTTGAATCATAATATCCTTCAGTCACTCCAGGTGAGAAGTTCGGCTAAGCCGGAAAGAGTTAGATCCTCTTTGAGATGAGATGCGGCAATGTCCTAATCAAAGCAGGCGCAAGGTCAATGATTTAGCTCAAGGCTCTTCTTCTTGATAGCATGGGTCTCGGAAGGCCCTCGCTCTAAAGGGGCTGCTTGATGGCAGCTATCCTGCTCTGTCTTAGATAATTGGAATGGAATTGGTAAGGTTCGCTAGCTCTTTCTTTTGAGACGAATGAATGCCGAAGAAAGGAAGCTAGTCAATAAAGCGTGATAGGGAAAGGCCTTGCCTTATTACCAGGAAAGAAAAAATGGGCCAGGCCAAATCGCCTGCTAGACTAGAGAAGAAGCTCTTAGGGAATCGATCTAGACTAGATGAGATGCCGGTGCCATTAAACTAGCTGCCAGAACGAGTTCAAGAGATGAGGATCCAGGTAGTTCAGTCACCCTCGGGGAAAAATCATTCCATTCACTTGTTTAACTGCTAAGAAGAATAGCTTTTCTCTTTCGACTGGGAACTGCTTACCTTTGGTGCTTTTTTTTTATTTATATAATATAACTAGTAGTTGATCCCGTAGAGGCAAGGGCGAATAGAGTTAGCATCCCGCCATTCAAAGAGAAAGACCCGGCGCATCTCTTCCTTAATAGCCTGCCTAAGGCCGGCGATAAACTATAGGCACTTTCCTTTCTCTCTTATCTTAGTATCTTAGAGCTAACTTCAGAGACCAAAAAAAAAGTAATATGCATCGTCATAAAGAGCCTTATTCAATAAGCAGGCGAGCTCCGATTAACTGCCCGGCAAGACGCGCTCCTTAATATAATAGCCATAGAGTCAATACCCGGCGAAAGGCGGATCATAGAATCCGCTGTTTGATAGGAAGAATAGGTTGTATATGTTCTAAACTTCAAGGATGACGGACTTCTATGCGGAAACCGGAGAAGTAGGTACCCGAAGTTACCGAACAAACTAGCCACTCGTTGATTAGCAGCCACCGTGAGGCCTGCTACTTTCTGGGCAGAGGAAAGGCCAAACTCGAAAAACTCATGAGAAATGACGTGTCAGAAGTACGAGGAAAAAGAAGATGTGGTTAACCGAATGGATCACTGGTTGCTGGCCTTAGGGCCGGGAGCAGCACAGGTCTTTAATGGACCAGACCAGCCCGTGGAAACCCCAAAGCCAGATCTCTATCCTCTATATATTGACCAATTATCGTGCTTCATAACGAGCAAAATCCTCTTTCTTTGAAGCGAATTCCTGCCCTTTGGGATATTTTGTAATGAATCGAAAGACTAAATCTTCCCAAACCGGAAGTACATACTTTTAATGAAGCTTTCTTTCCCTCGTTGGTACATTACGGGTTCAGCCCTTGTTTTAAATAAAGAAGACACTTACAATTGCAGGAATAGGTGATCAAGCGGTTGCGACCATCACCTACGAGAAATCCCATTTGTATTCGCAGCTAACCACGAAGGGAGTGAACCGTCGACTTGAGCACCAACAGCTACCACTCCGACATTTGCTACTGCTACCGGGGTTGAACTTGAACGAGGAAAGTCGGGATTTTAGGCATAACTTTTTTTTCCTTCCTCTTCCTATAGGGAGTTGAGAAAAGACCATGCTACCATAGTCACAAGGTACGAAGCGGGGAAAGCATTTGAACAAGACCAAAGAAAGGTATTTGAAGCTTCAAGCATTCGTTCCGAGTCGACAAAAGCAGAGAAGATCACAGTCGGTCCTGTTCTTCGAACCGAGTGAACAACTTCTACTAGCCCTCCAAGAGCTATATCGGTGGCACTCGGGATCTACTACTTATTTAATTACGATAGGACGACTAATCAAAATTCAGCTTCCTTCCCAGGGTTTATAGGATTTATATGTTCCGGGGGAGGGCGCCTCAGTCCCAGCCTTGTCCGGTAAGTTGGAAGCAATAGGCTCTCCGGTGATTCTGATTGGGCGTGTGACTAAGCAACTAAAGGAAAGCTAAAAAAATGGTATTGGCGAAGAAATAAAAAAAAAAAGAAAGGAAAGAGGCACCACTCGCGAATCCTTTCTTTCTTGGTTTCGCTACCTGTGATCAAAACAATTAACGTATTAGATCTATCCATCTTTTGGTCCAGTAAAGAAGGAAGATAGGAAGGCATCTGTCTATCTAGCCCTTAAGTACACATTACAGGTTCAAGTCCTCTATTTATCAGTCTTAGTTGTTCGTGGTCAGAAGGTTGAGCATAGAATGGCAGTTTCGCGTACTCCTCTGTCTTTTTCCTATCTTCTCTCGGAATTAGGTGTAGCTATATCACAAGCTCATGTTTCACAGATATTGACTTTGATTTATCTTCCATGGCTAATGTAAGGAAATGAGACGACTCTTTCTTGAACTATATAATAAAAATATCTTCCCCTCCACACCAATCACGAGTTTTTCTCCATTCCTCTCGTATATCGTCGTAACGCCCTTAATACTAGGTTTTGAAAAAGACTTTTCATGTCATTCCCATTTAGGTCCGATTCGGATCCCTTCGTTGTTTTCTTTTCCTCCCGCACCTTTTCCTCGAAATGAGAAAGAAGATGGTACACTCGAATTGTATTATTTAAGTGCTTTTTGCTTGCCAAAGATCCGACTTCTACAATTGGTAGGTCACCGGGTTATTCAAATAAGTTGTGTTTTATGTGGTTTTCCCATGTTACAACTTCCGTACCAATTCGGTCGATCCGGAATGGATCGGTTAAACATTCTATTAGGGAGCCTGGTCTTTACTCTTCTGTGTGGTATTCATTCTCGTTTGGCTCTTGGAATCACATCCAGCAGTGGTTGGAACAGCTCGCAAAATCCAACCACTTCACCTACTTCATTGCCCCCAACCGTATCTCGTACCTCTATTGAAACAGAATGGTTTCATGTTCTTTCATCGATTGGTTATTCCTCTCCGTTTGTATCTCTTTTTCCAATTGCGGTGTCAATGAGTTTACAAGATTGAATGGCGCTGGGCCGGTGAATTGCTACTTCAAAAATGAAATGTTGAAAGAGGCCATTCAAGCTCCGACACTGTATGCATACCAGCACCATGGATATTTTAATAAATCTATTGAGTAAGGGGGCTGAAATGAAGTGCGACCAGATCTCTGGCCTAACAGACCAAACAAATCTTGCCCAACTACAACCTTTCAAAGCATGGCAAAACGTCCTCCCCATCTGTCCCACAACACAAATAGGGCAATTTGTGATCCCTCTTTATAATTTCGCCAGGCCAGGTTGGTTCGTTAATAAGCGATCCCTTCTCGCCAGCTATAGGAAATGCTTAACACGATTAGAAACTCCAAAAAAAAAGTAATCGAAGTCTAGCCGGTCGAGTACCACATAAGGAGACAATCCTATCAAAGCGAATAATCCAATGACTTCCCCTTTTTTTTGCTTATTCAGGCCTGAAGGCTAGTCAGCTTCCTTTTCCGCTTTCAGACAAGTAGCTAAGTCGTCTTAATCCAGCGACGAAAACTCTTGCGCTAGGAGAAAGGCTCAATCCCCTCGCTTTGTCGCCCCGCCTTTTCTAGCCTCTCCTTCTTCCTCAATAGCTGCCTTAGTTTAGTCTTTGGTTGGTGTGCGACTATGAGCTTATGGGCCTGTACGATTTCCTGTCCGAAAAGGCAATCCTATACAGGAAGGGCCAATGGCAACGTCCCGCCGGTTCGTCTACCCGGGCACCGTGCACTCCCGCAGCATCCCCAAATTACATATTATGGTGGAGTCTAAACTGTTGCGCTCACTTAGCTAGGGCTCTTAGCTTCGGGTGAGAGGGCCTTCGATTTGGATTCTTTTTCTTGAGGGGGATTCTGTCTGTCAGAAATCACTGTCTGTCTGGTCTGCATTAAAAAATAAAGTGTTCAGTGGACAATTCCTTCTCTTGATACGGAGGTTTTAGGTCTCTGGAGGGGCCGGGCCTTCTTTCTTTCTGTATCTTCGGCTTCCTCTTCTTCTGTTCTGTAGCTTATACGTCGTCTTCTCCTCCTTCTGAGTCAAACAGAGAAAATAAAACATGTGAATGAAGATAGATTGACCTTCCTCTTCTCTTCTTACTCGGCCTCCTCTTCCTCCCGGATAGGTGCTTTTCCTTTGTCTTTTTTTTGACGAAACCGGGCTCCCCGAGTTCCGCTTTTCCGGCTTCTCTCGCTGTTTCGGGGAGCTGTTCCACCGGTTGAGTGAGAGTCGAGGTGGGGAAGATCGGTTATTCCTTCATCCCAGAATGCATTAAGATTGCATCTACAGTTGGTTGAGTTTCTGTGCCTGGATGATCAGTGATATTTCGTCTGGTTGTACCGGAACTCTTCTTTCCTCGTTTGACCTGCACCCGCTAACCGACAACTGAGTTTAGTCAGCTCAACAGTAATATGAATCCCCTTTCACAGAATCGTTAGGGTGTTAAACACAATCATTCGAAAGTGCCGAAAAGATCGAATTGACTCAGATCCGCTTACCCTTCGAGCAAGAAAAGAAAGAAGAACTCGCTTTCGCTAGGCACCAAGGCTTGCTTCTTTTACTTCTAACTTCCCTTGAGCCTGGTTAAGAAAGGAAAGCCGGCCCAATCCCAGCTTCTGAAACAAGAGAAAAGATCACAGCGGCAAGATCTAAGATCCTTGATTTAAGTGAAGGAATAAAACCAACTAGTCCCATCTCTTTCTATTATGGAATTGGATAGTTACTCATATTCAATAGCTGTGGATTCTATAACAGCCGGATATGCGGTATAGTAAGCTGTTTAGCAACCTGTATCGATTTGCCACAGTGTGGTTAGATACAATGCACTGGCAGCCTCCGCATGTCAGGATGGGAATGAAGATAGACTTAGTATCAAGCAACTTTCAGGCTAGCAATTGTCTTGTCTACGAGGGGCTAGACGAAGTATTGCGTATAGAAAGCAGGAAGGGCGGGCTTTGTGAGGCAGCAATGCGAGATCGCCCTCAGATCTTTCTCGTAGCCTCTGCTCTGGGGTACTGTACTTATTTATGCTTAACTCAAGGAGTTTCTACTATACGCTTCGGGTCTTACCTTATTTCATGCTGATCGAAGCGCTATCCCTTCTTATCCCCTCTTTGTATGAATCTTTCCGTCTTGGTCCGATCGGACTTTATTTTCGAACTGGTATTCCCGCGAACTCTTTTTTTTAGCTGGTCTGTGCTTTCCAGTGAACATTCTCTTTCTAGAGAGAACAGGTGTGCACCAGAGCTGGAGCAATTCATGGAAAGCAAGCATCCTTATCTGATTAAAGAACGGAGAGTATCATCTCCTGGGGCCTGACCCTGTGATGTAGAATCCTTTGCTCTTTCACGCATTGATCTTGATTCGGGTTTAAATTTCTTTCTCAGCCTTGCACCCGGTAATAACGGAACTTGAAGTCTTGCTCGTCTCTTTCATTTCATTGACCAGGAAAGGATTTTCAGTGATAGGAGGACACTCTATCAAAGGCCTTGATCCAGCTCTCGCTTCTGTATCAACTACAGGCCTTCACTCTACTCTCTCGTTCAGATCCTCCGTTCTAGGTCCAGGCATACGCAAGGATGGGAAGGAGACCACAACTCCAGATCGATGTCCCAGGTCAGGTTACCACCCCTCTCTCTATCGCTCTTTCCCTAGGCATACAATCAATGGGCACAATCAAATTCTTAAGTGGATTCAAAAACTAGAATTAAGATCTTCCCTCTCCTGACCATGAGGAACGAGTGAATGAAAGCATAAATACGGGCTCTCATGGATTAGTCGTCATGAGGCCCTCTTTATAATCTATGTCTTTCGTGATCTTCCCCCACATAGGGATGCTATTCTTGCAAATGCTTACTGCCCAACAACATCTTTTCGAAGCAAACGGAGCTCACCGATATCAAGTTTTACTTCCGCCGAATACGATAGGTAAAAAGCAAGTCAATCTATTAGCCATCTCCCTTCGGCTCCTCTTTAGGTCGTGGACTCGGGCTTTTTAAGGGAAGCACTTCGTTCCACTCGTTCTAGACATACTCTAAACTCCTAACAAGAGAAAGAAGGAAAACAAGGAGTAAACAAGAGCTACAACAACTAGAGTGTCAAGGCCAGGAGGAGGCAAGGGAAGTTTATTTTGGGAAGCAAGCCCCTCAACTTATCTGCTTATCGGAAAGAGCAGGGACCTACTACCTACAGGCAGAGACAGGACAGCAAACTTATGGGCACCTTTTTGTTTTGTAAGTCATATCTATTCTTTGCTCGTGAAGTCTGCGAAGCGAGCCTTCACTGGGGAGATAGCGACCTCTTCAACTCCACTACTACTACCTGTACTCAATCAAGTACAAGTAACAAAAAAAAAGAAACAATTAATACAATAAAAAAGAAAAGGGGGTATTTTTCTTTTTGGAAGCGAAGCGACCTAGTCGAGCTATTGTCAAGTTAAGCAGTTCCTCTTGTCGAGCTAGACTCTACTCGCGCTATAGTCGAGGAAAGCTCGCGCGTTATTCGTGTTAAGCTGTCGAGTTAACTAGACTCGAGGAACTAATCCTTTAGGTTTAGGCAACTCCTCCTCTCTGAGAAGAGGACACTTACTTAGTTCAGTGCAACAACAAAAGAAAGGACCCTTAGCCCTCTATATCCCTTTTGGTTTGGGGGGAAGATCAAACTCTTTAACTCAATCTACTACTACTGTTCTCACTCATTGACATAAGTAAAAGCTACCAGTTCCTTACTCAAAGAACTCGTACCGGTACTCTTGAGTTCACAACCCTAAAAACCTTAGATTGGAGTAGAAACTCGATCCTACTAATTACGTAGAACCATGAACCATCGATCGAGTGAGTTCGAGGTGGTTCATGCTTTCTATATAAGTCGCTGTACGCTAAGGCAAAGGTTGTAACCATGCGTCATGCGTGCCGTAAGCGGGCTCTGGTGGGGGAACCCGTAGGAAGGGGGGACGACCCGCCGAATTCACATCAGAAATCGCCAGAACACAAACGAAATCTTGAATTGCGTATAGAAACAAAACGAACCACTTCTATTCTTGGAGCTGAGGTATATGAAGAATGGCTTTTTGGTCCCTTTCGTCCAGTGGTTAGGACATCGTCTTTTCATGTCGAAGACACGGGTTCGATTCCCGTAAGGGATGGCTACTCTTTCCCGGCCGCTTTCAGTTAGTGTTCATTGCTGAGTGATCGCTCGCAATCTGGCTGGAAAGGTGGTCCGGAAGCTTTCTCTCTCCCAGCAAGCAAGACGAGATAACCACTTCTCTCAGTAATGGACTTCCTTTCATTCTTCCTTAGCCTATGATGTCCTATCATAGATTATCGAACCTCCGACAGAATCCCCATGCATGCGTTCTTTCTCCCCTCCCCTCAGCCATACATCTATTTTTTTTCTTTTGGCCGGCATTGAACCCCACCTTAGGTGCTGAGTGGTGTCCTCCCCTCCCTAATACCTAAAAAAAAAGTTCCGTCTATGGAGCCTAAAGCTTAAACCATGGCAGTAAGCAGTAAGTTGGCCTAGTCTCTTGCCCAGCCTTCGCCTTCTTCAGTGGCCAAGTTGAAGCGTTCAACGGTTCTTCGGCCTACCACCTTTATTTTTCAAGGTTGAGCTTGTTCAATTGAAGCTAATGCTATGCTGCCCTTCCCTTGTTCAAGAGAAGGCGAGGACTTTCTTTTAGCTACCGGCCCAAACAAAAGAGATTAGCCTCTTGATCGATCGATTGATTGGATTGCAGTACGAAGGGGTTTAAGAAGGAGGCATTGGAGAGAAGTAGGCATGGTGGCCAACCAAGGCAGTGAAATCGAGACAATCAATCGGAATAGGGTTTAGTTAGGAGTCCGGGTTCCATCCATCCTATAAGTTGAAGGAAGGGAGCAAAGGAAGTTCTCTTTGCCCTTAGTCTTGGGTTCAGTGAATAGGGAAATTTTGTTAGTCTTATTCCCTAGCTGAGTGAATAGGCCGATATTTCGTATAGTGATAACGCTTTCTCTTTCTTATAGGGGTCTATTTTCTCTGACTTGACTCAGCTTGACCTACTTGACTCAGCGGTTAGAGTATCGCTTTCATACGGCGAGAGTCATTGGTTCAAATCCAATAGTAGGTAAGGCCGAAAGCCCTGCTTTTGCCAGCATGACAGCAAGCACGGACTGGCGGAGTCAACTGAATGACCAAAGCTTCGGTTGCTTCCACTTGTGGCCTTCTTCGACCGCCTTGACACCTTAATATCAGGGAACCCAACCCCCTCTCCTCTCTTCTTCTCTTCATGTATGTATGTGGGCTGCCTGCCCCGTCCCGAATAGACGAAAAGGAACAAGCTGAACTGAACTGAAGAAAGGCGCGAGGGATAGTTTATACTCAATGCACCTCCCCTCTTCCACAATTAGGTGAAGACCTGGGGTGGGGGGCCGGAAACCCCAACGGGAAACCTTTCACCGCACCGCGCCACACGATTCTTTCGCGAAGCGCTCTCTCAGACGCACTCCTGCCTCTGCAAGCAAAGATGTTTCTTTTCTTTTTTCCAGGCGATCGGAAAATAAAGAAATAGAAAATATAGTCAAGATAAGTATGTATTTACAAAAGACTGTCTCAATTCTATAAGAAAGGGTGGAGTCGACTCGTACTTTGCTAATGGGAAAGGACGCCTTAGTGACTCCCCCTGCTACTCAAGAAAGATGGTATCTAAGATAGTGGCTCGTGTATCTGTTCCAAAGTCCGTCCATTAGGGGAGGCCATGTCTTTTGAGAAAAGAATATCAGGTTAGCACTCCATAATGGGATGGATAAGGTTTCATTCAACTAGTCCAATGCCCGGTCTTTTGCTTTGGCAGCTGCTATTCTTCCTTTCATCGAGTGGCCTAACGGTTCCTTTCCCTAATTTAATGTTCTCCCTACTCTAATAAATAAGATCAGGGGATCCCTAATACCTGCTGTAAGTTTGTTTGTTAAAGTCAGTCAACAGCTGATTCTCAAGCGGCGTATTCTCTTCCTGAGATGAGACACCTTCCTCCAGCATTGGCTTCCTTCTTACCTATGATATCCCCGCTAATTCGATAGCAGTTGCATCGGAGCTAGCTTGGAAAGAGATGAGGCATCCTTATTTGAATTTGAGCCGATCGTTAGCGTATTTCTTCTTATCGAATGAAGTAGCTTACTCTTGCTCTGTGCGCTAGGGAGGGTATATAAGACTATGCTTAGTTCTAATTTATGTTTGCGCTGTGTGAGTTCTAGCTAGGAAGCAAGCGCCGCAAAGGGTTGACAGGGCAGCTCGACTGGTAAAAAAGGAGATGGTACCGAAGCGGGAGGCTCGTAGACGCTACTAGTGCAATGACTAGTCTAATCTCTTTTATCTACGTGAACTTTTCTTTCTGTAAACCTGCACAGTCCCCGGTCTCTCAATCTTCCAATCCAGCCTCCTTTCTAGATATAGACCTGAGTGGCCTTATTCCCTAGAATAGAAGACATGGAGGCCTTACAACTTTTCAGGATCTATTACCTGCATGACAGGAATATGAAATAGACATGAAATCAACGGGAAGCCTATTCCTACCCTAGTTTATTGGCTCTTAGGTCGGTGAAACTGTCCCTATAGCTAAAGTAAAGCAAGCCAGGAGTTCGCGTTTTAGTTTGAGTTCAGGACAGGAAAGTATAGGACCTAATTAAATGGAGTACTTGCGCCCACTCTCGACGCCTACTTTATTAAACGAAGGACAGGGCAGGCATACTCTTCGACAGACAGAAGGAAGGATTGGACTGGTGCTATAGCTTTCCCTTTTTCCAGCCATGTAGGTTTTCTTGAAGCACAAGCCATTCTAAGAGCGCCATTCAAGCCTTAGCCTGAAAAAGGAAGGCTATATACTGTTGGGAGAGTCCAGGGCGGTCCGGCGACCATTGCCCCTCTTCCTCTTGCATTTATTTGCTTGTAATTCCTTGTATTCCTCGTTCTCTCTGCCTGCTTACAGTGCTGTTAATCTTAGTAGCGTAGTTGACTAAGGGCAAGAGCAAGGCAATGAAATTGGAAGAATATTCCATAGAAGGTGCAGATGAATAAGCGGTATTGGAGGACCTTAGTTGATGCATCGAATGCTAGTGCAATAAGACTTGATGAAGGCGGCACTTGCCTTCTTGAAATTGACCATGAGAGTCAGATCAATAGTCTATCCCCGAGCACATACATGAATGAGTGTGTGGCAATGAATTGGGATGACCGCCGGGGTACTTACTTGAGCAAGGGGTAAGCCTTCTCTTTTGTACCTTCATTCAAAGCATCGAAAGAAGACTATAAAGCATATTCCCATAGAAAGACCTTTATCAAAGAACGAAGGGCGCGTGACTCTAGTCCTTCTTTCGGCTAGCGGACTCATTCAATACCCTATCTATTGAGTGTTCAAAAAGATGAGTGTGGTTAAGCGGTCAGAAGTTGTTCCGGATCCATTGCTACCATTAAAAGAATGGGGAGGAGAACTTGAATAACGCTAGGGTCATGATAAAATATAAGCAAGAAAAGTGAGAGGAAAGCGCTACGAGGACCCTCTTTAAGAGAGATAGAAAGCTAACCCGGAATAGTAAACTAGCAGTAAGGGTATTACGCTTCAAGAGAAGTGGAACTCAGTCGAATAGAGAGAGTCTAGGCTCACTCACTGGTCAAGGGCTAGTATAGCAAAGAGGCTTTCAATTCCCGCAAAGCAAGTGGTAATTTCCGTGAGCATTAAACTCCTGTATGGTCTTTACCGCTTGGGAAACCTCCAGCTCCTAGGCTCGCAGGCAAGGGCGGATGAGAACTAAATTACCTTATCTTTTCTTTCCCGACGCCTATTTAAGTTTTAAGTAAGGATCGAAGACTAGCTTTTCCATCGAAGACTAGCTTTTGGGGACATGTAAGACAGCCTAGCGGATCCTTTTTCATGTCCGGAAGACGAAGACGATTTCCGACATTCACCCTCAAAAGGAAGGAGGCCGTCCATGCGAAAGTTCCTTGCCTCTTGTGCCGTGCGTGAGCAGTGCCTGCTTTTCCCTCACCAATTTAACCGGCTTCCCTAAAGTAAGTCAAGTGAATTAATAGGCTAAACTCTCACATTTCTTTCTTCCGGCTTAGCCGAACTACTTACCTCGGGTCAGGAGAGTCAGAACTGATAGTCATTTCCGGCACTTCATACCAGCAACAGAGTCAAAGCTGCGGTAATGCCCATTCTTGCAAGAACTCTCCGGGTCTGCTTTGCTAATGCACTGATAGCTATGATTCTTCGATCTCGCGGGACTAATCTCTTGAAAACTGAAAGAAAGGGCCAATCGTACGTCCAGGTTTCCGGGACTTTCTTCCCACACCACAGGTTATTCTATACAATTTATGAAAGAGAGGAGAACGGGGAGATGAGTCAAAGCTTTCTCTTATATACGATACCTACCAAAGAGATCGCATTCTGACAGGGAGCACACGAAGCAAAGGAAAGACTGGCCTGCGTAGTCTTAGATATAGGTATTACCAGGCACACCTCTCCTAGTGTTTGTTCTTGTTGCGGGAAAGCTTTGCGGCTCTTTCTAAGAGACGGGAATGAGCAGCTAGCTAACTCGAACTAACCGCCTACGGCCCCTCGCATGGCTTGCTTTAATTCACCGCAGAGAAAGAAAGAGATCAAAAGCAATGAAACCTACGATGTTTCCTCAATCTTCCGAGGGGCGCCTTCAAATGAATATTCTTGTCCGTGTCAAGAACCGGCGAATGAAGACTCCGTGGCGGCATCGGAGCAGCCAATAAGCTAATCAGTTCCCTGTGACCCAGATAATTGATTCGCAGAAAGAAGCGAGTGAGCGGCAAATGATCCAATATCGGACCTGGCGTCTCTCTCCTAAAGGATCCAATCCAAATTATGCATTTACTGACCGCACTATCTTTCTTGAGGAGAGAGTAGAGAGTCAAGGTTCGGACGAATTCATTGGATTAGTCTTAATGGTAGTTGAGTTTGACAATTATATGAATTTATGGATATAACATCTTACTCGGTAGCATACCGGGCTAAGGACCAATGGGGGCACCTTCTCTTAAAGCTCTTATCTTAAAGGTAATACTTGCTCGCGCTTCCTTCACCTCGAGAACTGCTTTTGAAAGCCCTTGAGTACACGAGCAGTAAGCGGGGAATATGATTAATCACTTGCTTTGTGTCTTTCACCTCCCAACCCACGCCGGGTTATGTTCGTTCCTCAACCCCAACCAGGGTCTTGCCTTCTTGGAGGCATGCCAACAAGGTCTCACTTCACCACTCTGGCATTCCTAGGCTAGGCGTATTCGTTCTTTTCATCGTAAGATGATAAGTAGGAGGGGCGGATCAACTGGTTCGCTTTTCCTCTTTTATCTATTTCGATGTTTTCTCCAATCCAAGTTGATTATTCTTATAAAGAAAGGACGATTGGGGTACGATTCTATCGTGAAGAGGCCGTCCTCTTCCTCCGGCGAACGGAGCGCCAAGAAGCTTTTCTGCGATCAAGAAGACCTAACCAGTCATGGCTTCTCCGCCATTTATCTTCCTATCAGCCTCGGCACCCGCAACAACGGTCCCGTTCTTCGCCGCTGCGTTTCCGACCCTTACAAACCAAACCGCCGGCGAGAGGGTCCGGCTTGCCGCCTCTGCCGCCGAGATTCACGAGATGT